ATTCGAAACGCCTCGTGATCTTCAACCAATTATGTGCTTCAATATAATTACCTGGAGTAAGCGCTATAGCTTGTTTCCAATACTCAGCAGCTTGATCGGACCAAGCCTCCGCAATTTCAGAATCACCCTGCAGAATGGCCTGTTCTCCCCGGTTGGGATAGGTGGGTCAATTCCTTCCCTTAGAACCGTACTTGAGAGTTTCCTACCTCATACGGCTCAACAATCAATTCTTTTTGCGGTCTCCTTTGAATTTACCCTATGCTAACTGAATTAGATTTATGATAAATCTATCCCATTTTTCTTGGGTTAACCAGAAGAAGTTAATTACATAAGTTTCAAATTCTAATTTTGATCAATAATTAATTAGTTTTAGCTTTTCTCCCACCTTCAGAAAAATGAAGCATAGATATCCCCTATATCGTTATAATTTTCTGAAAGGTAACTATCTCGGTTTCATATATGAAATTTATTTATATAGAATCTTTGAAAAAGACTTTCTTCCATAAGAAAAAAGAACTTACTATCTTTGGGATCTGATGCTACACCGCTGCTCAATACTTTAGTGGATCGACTCTATTACATAAGTTGATTCCTAACTTTATATCCCATATCGTGACATAAGTAAGCAGTTCTTAATTGTATCGAACCCAAAAGCTCGCTAATTGATCTTTACGGTGCTTTCTTTATCAATTCGATCCTTTATCCATAGAGTAGAATATGTAGGCCGTACTTATTTTCTTCCTTTTTTTTGTTATCATGAAGTTTCTTTCCTTGCTACAGCTGATAAAAATCGTTGCTTTGGACGATGCATATGTAGAAAGCCTATTTTTTTCTAGTATTGACTAGCCAATTTGATCTTTTTTTCCTTCTTTCTATAGTGGAGATAGTCGCACGTAATGACAGATCACGGCCATATTATTAAAAGCTTGTGGTAAGAATGGGTTTCGTTCTAGTGCCCGGAAATAATATTCCAAAGCCTTTGTATGCTCCCCGTTGCTTGTGTGTATAAGGCCTATGTTATAGAGTATATAACTTCGATCATAGGGATCAATTTCTGGTCGCGTAGCTTCATAATAATTCTGTAAAGCTTCCGCATAATTTCCTTCGGATTGAGCCGACATCCGTTACGGTCGTTCATTTTATTCAAAAAATCTCCGCTCCAGAACCGTACGTGAGATTTTCATCTCATACGGCTCCTCCCTTCTGTGCATAGTACTAAGGGGAATAATCCATGGAATCCAAAATTCCCTATTCTTATTATGAACTGACAGGAGCTGGTATTTTTACAAGAAATCTCTAGCCAGCCTTCCCGCAAGAGGTTTTTTTTCTTAACACCAATCATATTAGTGCTAGATAGACATGGTAACTCCAACGATTTCTTTGTCCTCAACGCCTACTATTTCCAGGAATTAGTCACTTCAACGATCTTTGATGGTTATACGGGTATCCAAAGTACGAACGAGATGGATGTTTGTTGTCCCAACCATTCTTGTTAGGCCCGATACCGACAAGGAAAAGAGCAATTTATAACAAAATAACAAAGTTTTCGTGTTGTTGATTCCTAGTGTAGTGCTTCTTCCCCTATGCCGCCTATTGGTACTATTGGAGTAGGATTGCCCCGCAATACAGAACCTATAGGTGTAACCTTTTGTTCAATACTAAAATCGATATTTAAAGTAAATTAAAGTATCTGAGGCTGGATCAATCGAGGATACACGACAGAAGGAATTGTTCTATCTCCAAACTTTACCTTCACTAAGCGTAACTTTATTTCAAAAATTGGGTTCTTTCTATTCCGAACCACGTCTTTTCTCGTAAGAATGAAATGAGGGCTAAAAAAAAAAAAAAACAAGAAAAAAGAATCAAATCACACCATCTCTATAATAGGTAAATGCCTTTTTTTCTCCTGAAGTTGTCGGAATTATTCGTAATAAAATATTGGCTATAATCGAAGAGGTCTTATCAATAAAATTTCCATTTATCCGAGATCTAGGCATAATTAGCAATCCATTCTATAATTCTTCTCATTACCCCCTCGGCTCGGGGAAAACGATCCCACAAACAAAGGAACTGTACATTACAGAATAACATAAAAAAATAAAAATTCTAACTAAAAAGATATGTACCTTCCGCTCAAATTGTATTCTTTTCGGACAAAGAGAGATAGGAGACTTTTGAATCAGATTGAATTTCATATAAATTTCGTAGTATACAAATGAGCAGAACTATTACTATTTCATCTAAGTTGAATAACCAAGGACTTTATTTTACTATGGATTCTTATAACTCGAGAAATTTTGATTTGGTTATGATCCAAGGAGGAAAGAAAAGGGATGGAATAATCATTATACCGTTGAAATGAAATAGAAAAATCCATAGTACGATTCATGAATTTGTAATAGATCTATGGGATAGATGATAAGGGGATAAATGATAAGAGAAGTTGTTGTTGATAAATATGAAATTGGAAAGGAATTTTTTATTCCTATAGAACCTCGGT